TTGATATTGACATGTAGAACGGGACTCTATCTTTATTCTCGTCTGATTAATCAGTTTTTCAAAAGATTTATCAGACTATGGAGTGAATGATTTGATTAATGAATATTCTATTCGATTCTTTCTTCAACTTGGAATCGATTCTTTTTATTTTTCATATAAATTGATTTTGCATATAATTGCATATAAATAAAAAATAAAATACGGGTTCGGTTCGTCTTTTTTGAAATAGTTTTTCATTAGTATACCTATTTATTTTATATAGGTATATCTTGCATCCTTTCTGGAGTTTCGATATAAGGATTCCTTTACCAACAGTCAACTCCATTTGTTAGAATAGCTTCCATTGAGTCTCTGCACCTATCCTTCTTTTTATTATTCTCGCTTGCTGAACCTTTGTTTTTTTTTCGTAAAATAATAGGATTTGGCCCAGGATTGCCCATTTTTCATTCCAGGGTTTCTCTGAATTTGAAAGTTATCACTTAGTAGGTTTCCATACCAAGGCTCAATCCAATCCAATTAAGTCCGTAGCGTCTACCAATTTCGCCATATCCCCTTTGTGTCTTGAGATTAAGATCTCATTAGGATGCCCTTCCTTCCCCCTTTCTCCTTCCTTTCCCCTTTCTTTCATTTATTTATTTTCTTTCTTTTTATGCGAAACCGTTGAATTTAGTAGATATAGATACTGATTCTTATATCGAAGGGTCGTTACCTATTTTATTTCTTGTTTGTTTATCTTCTTTCGTCTCTATCGGAGACCCATATTTATTTGGTCCAATCAGAAAATATTTTATCATTTCTGTATTCGCAATTCAATATAGATGGATATTCCATAACATATATATGCGCCTCTTACTCTCAGTTTTCTCAGGCAATTTGGTGGAATACTCGAACGGTCGATTCTTTTTTTTTTTTCGTCTTAGCTTCCGACTTTATGAATGAAAACAAAAGAAAGGAGTCTCTCATTATGATCTGGATTTCATTTCTATGGGTTGCATCTTTTTTCTTTAATTTCATTTTTATTCTTATCCTTTTATTAGACTATTAGACTATCCTATATAACCATAATAAGATAACTAAAAAAATGAAAATTTAAATTGAATTTATGAATTTATTCATTATTAATTTTATAATATAATAGCTAGAACTAATTATTTAATAGCTAGAACTAATTATTCCATTCATTTCTATTTCGAATTCGAAGATAATTCGAATTATTTAGTCTAAAAAACAAAGTTTCATTCGAATTATCTAGACTTATAACGTATCATTTATATAATGATAATATATATATAAATGCATAAAAAGATTTTCACTCTAATTATCCAATTATTAGATTCTATTTAGAACTCTAAACTAAATAAATTAAATCTATTAAATCTATCTATTAAATTCAATTTATATCTATATAAAAAATTATATCTAATTTAAATGTAAAATTATCTAATTTAAATGTAAAATATACTAAAATATAAAATAAAAATAGAGTCAAAAATAGAGTAATATTATACTAATATATATAATATACTAAATAGAATATACTAATAGAATAAATATAACATATAATATAATAAATAGAATATAAAATAGAATATAATAAATAGAATATAAAAAAAGATAACTAAGATAAAAAAAGATAAATAATATATGGGATAAAAAAAGATAAATAATATATGGAATTCATACTCATAGATAAATAATAAATATATATAAATATATATAAATCTTTTTATAATTATAAATTAGAATTATAAAATTATAATGAATTTTTAATAATTATAATATTAATAATATGATTAAATTAAAATCTCATTTTTAATATGATTTAAATATAATCAAATAGAATTAAATAATTAAAATAATTTTTAAAATTAAAATTTTAATTTAAAATAGAATTATTATATTCTTAATTATTATATTCTAATAATATTAGATTGAATATTAGATTGAATCTACCATTATTATATTAAATATGTTATATTAAGTATGGCATTTAAAATTTTTAATTCTAGTTTTTCTAAATTCGAGTCTTTCGAGTCTATAATTCATATTAATAATTCATAGTAATTATGCAAAACTAATAGATAGAGATAAGAAGATAGTTAATAGATAAGATCGTAATAGTTTGCTGAATTCCTATGGATACAAAATTTCTATTATTTTATTTGAGCCCGCTTAGCTCAGAGGTTAGAGCATCGCATTTGTAATGCGATGGTCATCGGTTCGATTCCGATAGCCGGCTTTCCCTATTTGTTTGCTTTTTTACTTTTTTACATGATTGATAATGTTTTTTTGAAATCAAAGAACATTGAAAAAGCTTTTTCCCCTTTTCTTTCCAAAGGTCAACGATCTGTTTATTATGTCGTAGAAACTTCCAATTAGGAATAAAATTGGAGGAGTTAGATCTTTGCAGAATAAATCAAGAAAAAAAAAAGGAAACTTTTTTTTGGTTTAAGGTTTAATTTAATTTATTTATATATTTAATTTATTTATATTTTTATTT